TTAGGGCTACTAGCCCGTAGGCAGATTAAAAATCTACTACTTATTTCCTCAGTCATAAAAAAGTACTAGAAAAATCTTATTACCAAGAGAATTCTTAGAGATGCTCTATAAAGAAAACCTATTAATATAAGTTTTGTAATTCAAAGTGAAGGCTTGACATAAAACCTTCTTAATATAAATAAGTAACTAAATTTCAAATAGTAAAAAAGGCTAATAGCTGCACTTAGTGCGGCTACCGCCAATACTCATACGTACACTCCCGTTAAAGTCCCCTTGACTAGAACATACACTTTTAGTACAAATATCAGAAAGGGGGGTAGTCCTCTGAGGGTTAATAAATGAAACCTAACGTTATGTCACTCTTGCTTCTCAATGGAAGGAACTAACATTCATATTCTTAGGAAGTAGCCAAGGAAATACCACCATATTGAGTAAGATAGCATCCCAAGAACAAGTCAACCACCATGCACGATTGATGAAGCAGCAAGCAGATGACGCAAGGAAGTAGCCCCCAACCCATAAATAGTTCCAAATATTAATCTCATGACCCCTATCATCACCCACAACGTCATGCTGGTAGGAAATTGATTTGGGCTTCCTACTAAAAATATAAATTCATGAGCGAGTCCTAACGGCACAATTTTTATGACAGTTATTATTATTAAGAGTGTGCTCCATTCCAAAGACAGAACTGTTGGATACACCCAAAAGTGAAGTGGAAATAAACCAATCTTAATTCCTAATATGATAGTGGCAACAATACACAACAAGTCAATATTAGAAGGAAAATACATATTTCAAATTATCACCACGATTATAAAAATACCAGCATAACTTTGTGAAACGAAGTAAAACATTAAACCCTCAGAAGTAAGGCTGTTATATTTAGCAATTCCTGCCCAGCACAAAAATACTAACATCGACACTTCTATCATTAATCATACTAAAATAATATCTCTTATTAAAAACGCACTACCAACCAAAACCAAGGTCAAAAAAAGCAATAACAGCCTTACCACCATAGTAGCATAGGGTTTCACCCATGTAGTCTTTGACATCAACAAAGCCCGTCCTCCGGCGGCTACCTATTAAAAAAATCTTATACTTCTTTTGAAGCTGTCTTATTCTATTAATAATAATTGAAAGAGACTAACATGAACACTCCCGTGACTATAAAACATAATTTAACAGCCCTTAAAGGAAAGACCCCTTTCCATCTCGTAGAAATAAGCCCTTGACCTCTACTTGCATCTCTTAGAATTTTTAATATACCAGTAGGTTTCATTTTACTTACCCGTTTTAACAGGGCTTACTTACTTATCGCTAGAACACTACTAACTAGTATAGTTGCATTTTTATGATGACGTGACATTGTCCGAGAGTCTACATTCCAAGGCCACCACACCTCATATGTAATGGCCGGAATTAAAGTGGGGATATCTTTATTTATTCTATCAGAAGTGTTCTTTTTTGTTGCGTTTTTCTGAGCCTACTTCCATAGAAGCTTAGTTCCATCTGTGGAAATTGGGGCAACATGACCTCCAGTGGGCATTAAACCCTTAAACCCATTTCAAGTCCCACTTCTCAATACCAGAGTACTATTACTGTCCGGGGTGAGAGTTACTTGAGCTCATCACGCAATCCAGGAAGGCAAATACTGAAGAGGAATCCAAGCACTTGCTATCACATTCCTTTTAGGGGTATACTTTCTGAGCCTCCAGTTAATAGAATATAACGAAACTTCTTTTACTATCGCTGATAGTATCTACGGTAGAGTATTTTTTATAGCAACAGGATTCCACGGACTTCATGTAATAGTTGGATCTATTTTTTTACTAGTATGCCTTATTCGCCTATTTTATTACCATTTCTCCAAAGATCATCATGTTGGATTCCTCGCTGCCGCATGATACTGGCATTTCGTAGACGTGGTATGGTTATTCCTCTACATTAGAATTTACTGATGAGGCTCATCTAGATAGTAGCTTAAGTTAAAGCACTGAATTTGTAATTCATAGAAGGTAGCACTACCCATCTAGGTGCTTAAATAAATTTATCACTTCATGATTGCACCTATTTTTAATAAAAACATTATTGGAGCAATATGAGCTACTAACCCTAAAAACAGGGGTTCTCCCATTAAGGAACCTGGGAGTAAATTAGGTTTCACCATCCCATGATTAACCAATGAATATATATACATATTATAGGCAGCACTAAGAAATATAGTAAAACCAAGAACGACAACTCTTCCTATGCTTAATATTCAGGCAGTGGGGATCATAACCACCTCCCTAATTAAGTTTAATGAAGGCGGGATTCCTATGTTTAAAGAGCAAAGAACAAACCATAGTAGCGCTATAGCTGGATATAAGGTAAGCATCCCCCTTACATAAGATAAACTTCGACTCCCAACTTTCTTATAAGTTATAAAAGCCAATAAAAATAAGGCCGAGGAAACAAATCCATGTGAGAGCATTATGAGAAGTGCGCCGTACAGTCCTCATTGCAACCTTTTTGTTACTCCTAAAACTACTACCCCCATATGTACCACTGAGGAGTAAGCCACCATCGCTTTTAAATCATTCTGGCGTATACATATAATTCTAGCTAACAATCCTCCTCAAATAGCCGATAAAATTAACATTCTAACCAAAGGGGATTCCTCTTCAAGGAATAAAAACATCACCAAGTACAACCCATACCCCCCAAGTTTTAATAACACACCTGCCAAAATTATAGAGCCTGCAAGAGGAGCCTCAACATGAGCCTTTGGGAGTCACAGATGTAGCCCATATACTGGAAGTTTAACTAGAAAAGGTAATGTTATAATCAACAGGACTATTGAGTCAACTCTAACCGCAAGACATTTTAAAGAAAAAACACTTAATCTAACGTATGTCGAATAAATATGCAAAACGCTTAATAACATAGGTAATGAAGCAACCACAGTGTAAGTCACTATGTACCTTGTAGCTATTAGCCGTTCCGGCTGATAACCCCAACCAATAATTAACATCACTATCGGGATTAACCTAATCTCAAACACTACATAAAACCTAATGAAATTACTCACTGAAAAACAAGCAACCAACACTCTTATTATGAAAACAATAGACAGCCAATATCATGGCCTTTGTTCATAAATAGTTGCCAAACTCCCACATAAAATAATAAATACCCTCAACCAGGTAAGCACTGAACTCATCGAGGACTTTAAAGTCAGTAAATCTTCAATTCAGAAGAAGCTCTGATAATTTGAACAAATCATAACTAGTATTAACATTAAGTTAGTAACTAAACAAACGTAACGACTACGAATTACTAATGCTCTCGAAAATAAAATTATTGCGCACCTTATCATACACTTAATGTAGAAGTGGAGCCATATTGCCCCCAATTAAAGTTAGCAGCTTCAATCACAATTCTTCTATTAACCCATGATAATTAGAGAATTTAGTTCAGATATGGATTTTGAAAGTCCTTTAAGGTAGACAAGCTTTACCAACTAAATCGTGTATGTAATAGTGCCTATTACTTGCTTACTATGTTTCATATTGCTAGCAATATCTTTTGCAATTAAATGAACAAGTAATATAAACCTGTCTGAGAAGATGACCCCCTTTGAATGTGGCTTTGACCCCTTAGGTCCCACACGAACTCCATTCTCAGTCCGATTCATTCTATTAATAATATTTTTTCTAATTTTTGACGTGGAAACTGTAGTCGCTCTACCGCTTCTGCATAGGTCACTGCTTTTCCCTCAACTAGACTCAGGTCTATATATCTTTCTATTCTTCACTGTGCTTGTTAGGGGGCTATTTTATGAGTGGTATAACGGGGCCCTTAATTGGAACTAACCTTTAAATAAGCTAAGTATAAGCTACTGGGCTCATAACCCAGAAATGATGATATGTCTTTAAAGGCCAAAACTAAAATTTTGCTATAGTTCAGTTCTATGGGTTCAGTAAGTACCTACATGGGCGTTATTGCAACTTTTATTTAGCTACCCAGGGGATAATATTGTACAATTATGGGCACATAAATACAGCTCTCTGAATTGAACTTCTCACTCCCATTTTTTACCTTGCGGTTCAAATATCTAGAGGCCAAATAAAGTGCCAGCAGCCGCGGTCAGACTTTACCTTAGTCATAGAAAATATCAGAGGACAGATAGCAGTATGTCATAAAATATTATATATATATTTATTAATCACAGGTTTATAAATACGACCAGTGAAATGGCGTACCCTTGTTTTCATTTCTCTGTGTAATAATAATTAAACTTAGCTATTTTAACCTCCTAAAACAAACCAGGATTAGATACCCTGTTATGAGGAGTCAGACTATTTACAATCTCTTAGTAATACAATCTTTAAATTTAAACTAAAACAGCATGGCGGTAAAAGTTAACCCTCAGGGGAACTTACACAATAAATGATAATCCCCAAGCTATTCCTACCTTTATTTAAAGTTTGTATGCCGTCGTCTTCTGGTCTTTTTTTATCAAAAGGCCAAGAGCCATTTACGGGTATTACTATTACCTCTAAATGGAGAAAGTCAGATCAAGGTGCAGCCCATATAAAGGTTGTATGTGAGTTACACTTAATATTCACTAAATTTGAACGCTATCATTAAATCATGAAGCAGAAATTGGACTTGAAAGTAAACACTAAATAGACTTTAACTTTTGAATACATTTTAACTTTTGTGCACAAATCGCCCGTCACTCTCATGGACAACACGAGATAAGTCGTAACATAGTAGGGGTAAGGGAACTTGCCCCTCACTCATAGTAGTATAATTTAGTATATGTGCCTTTTCAAGGCACGGGAGGTAGCTTACCCTATGAATCTCTACTACACCTCCTAGAAGCGATAATTGCATTAAGTTTCGGCCTTAACCTTAGGATCTAATTTGTTCCTCTAGGGGTTTAATATGTGTTCTGATCTATTTTCATCTCTCGACGGGGGATCAAAGTTAGTTTACACCTTACCAGTCATTTTAAGATTGGCCTTAATATTTACCAGAGGGTGAGTTTCTTCCTCATGTCACACCTTAGTAATTCTACCCTCCAAAATATGGAACTCACCTAGAGTAAAAAACTACCGATGGGCACAACTTAGCCTTATCGTAATTTTCACTATTATTTTAACTTCTAATATCCTAGGCTTGACACCGTGAATCTATGGCTTTACTTCTAATTTAGTGTATGTGTGTTCCATTTCATTAACTATGTGAATCCTGTTTCTCTTTTCGGGAGTATTACTAGCTCCTGCCCAGAGCTTAGCTCACTTAGCCCCCAGTGGGGCTCCCCTAGCAATAATACCATTTTTAATTTTAATTGAAACTATTAGAATTCTAATTCGACCATTGACATTAACTGTACGGTTAGTCGCGAATATTAGTGCCGGGCATATTGTTTTAGGACTTATTGCGATTCCATTAGCATCACTTAGTTCTCATTTTGTAACAGTCTCCCTTTACTTAATAATACTAATATACGTGTTGTTTGAGTTTTTTGTTAGGGCTATTCAAAGTTACATTTTTACACTCCTCCTTAGCCTATATTTAGCCGAGCATCCATAAACTTTAATATTACTTAGTATAGCTTATCTAAAGCATTTAACTGTTAATTAAAAGAAAGATTAATTTAAATCTACTAAATCCATGCCCCAGCTGAGCCCCCATAGCGCCCTAACCTGTTTTTTAATCATATGAATCTTTGTTATGTGTATGAGAATCACTCTTTCTTTAGGGGGCCCAAAGGTAATAACACACCTTTTAGTAGGTAGTGTGAAACCGCTAATCCCAACATACCAAAAGAGTACTCGCCTACTATTTATTTAACTAGCTTACTAGTGGCAGAAATAATGCGCAAGACTTAAGATCTTGATAAGGATAGTTTTCCCTAGTAATCCCACTCCAGTTAAACAAATCAATTTTCTTATAGGACTATGCCTTCTTATAAATTCAAAATCTATCGTGACATTTACACCAACTAAGAAATGATACTTTGCTACCAAGACCTAACGGAACTTAGGCTCCACAGACCTACAGTTTACTTAACCTATCATGGCAGACTCAACAAGAGAGACTTCTTACTTGGAAGGTAAACGTACTTTTAATACTATCTAAAACCAAGCTAAAGAGAAATTGCTCTACTTATGACTTTGAAGGCCATCGGAATAATGCTTATCCTATTAAGCTTGAGGGATAACCCCATAATTAGATTTACAGTCTACTGCCTACTTCAGCCATCAAAATGATTTTTTATAGTACATTTTTATTATTTGCCGCTAAGCTAGCAAACTAGATACTTTCTGGGCTTACTACCTCTACAGCGATTGGCATAAAGGAGTGATTGGCCCCACAGATCTCAGAGCACTGCCCATAATACACGCCCGGGATTAGCGGTTTTATATTTATACTGTTGAGCCGCCCTGGAACTGAGTCCATTTTTATTCCTATGGAGGGAAGAGCTCAAGCGTGGATAACATCTGCTGATGTGGTCATTACATTAGTGTTTAGATTTAATGGGAGAATGGGTCGAGCGTCCACCTCCAGTAATCGAAATATACCGACTTCTAGGTCTTCCTCTCGAATCATATAAGAGTCAAAACTAGCTCCTCCGACAACTGAGTCTTCATATCTTCAGTATCATTGATGCCCGATTGACTTTAAGGTATTTACAGCTTGTGAGTGTTCGTCTAAAGTGTATAATAAACGTAACCTAGGGAGCGCTAATCAAATTAAAAGTAATGCAGGGACTACTGTTCATACTGTTTCCAATGTCTGCGCTTCGTGAATAGTCCGGCAAGTGAATGAACTTAGTATAATTGACACTCCGACTGTACCAACTAAAGTGAATACCCCAATAAGTAAAATTATAGCGTGATCATGAAATAAAATTATTTCCGACTGAATAGGGGAAGCTGGGTCCATTAAGTTAATTTGTCCTCAAACTCTCATAAGGTACTAATGAGGGATATTACGGCCCTGTCTATATCTCTTCAGGATATTACTTTATGGTAAGCTACTTTAGCGTACTAGAATGTGCAAAACCTGAAAGGTGGCTAAGTCCCATCTAAAAATTTGCAATTTTACGTTTTATTTTAAACTATTTCAGGCTATGGCTACTTAAAATTAAGGTACTAAACAACTCTAGTTACTTCAAGCTGACAACTTGATATTATAAGCTTTAACTAACCTTAAATTTAATACCGCATAAGTCATACTCATAATCTTCTCCTTAAAGGTAACATTATTAAAATGACGAAGTATAATAAAGCCAAGGGTTTTCTTAGAGTTAGGTAAGGTTCTTCAATTGGACACGAACCTAATCATGTTAATAACATGAATACCCTGAGGAACCTTCAAAACAAAATCTGATAAATTGGATTTGTACACGCTGAGACTGAGTAACGTCTTATGCTCACCGGAAAAAAGTAAAAAATGATAACTGATATACCTAAAGCTACCACTCCGCCTAGCTTAGACGGGATTGATCGTAGGATTGCATAGGCAAATAAAAAATATCACTCAGGCTGAATATGAACGGGTGTAACCATGGGGTTTGCTGGAATATAATTTTCTGGGTCAATAAGCATATTAGGAAAAAATATGACCAAAGTAGACAATACTATTAACACAAGGAGACCACCAACAATGTCTTTAATTGTAAAGTACGGATGAAATGGAATTTTATTTACATGACTAGTTATGCCAAGTGGGTTAGAGGACCCTAATTCATGTAAAAACAAAATATGTAAAGCAGAAAGTCCCGCAATAATAAAAGGTATTAAAAAGTGCAATGAATAAAAGCGATTAAGGGTTGCCTGTCCTACTGAAAATCCCCCCCAGACTCACTGAACAACCGAGTCTCCAATATAGGGAATCGCTGATAATAAATTAGTGATAACAGTGGCTCCCCAAAATGATATTTGCCCCCAGGGTAAAACATAACCCAGGAATGCTGTTGCTATGCTCACAATGAAGATAGTTACCCCTACCGTTCAAGTACGCGGCTGACCAAGATACCTCTGGTAGTACAGTCCTCGAGCTATGTGTAAATAAATGAATAAAAAGAAAATTGAAGCCCCATTTGCATGAAGTGAGCGTACTACTCACCCTATAGGTACATCTCGGATAATGTGGATAACCGAATCAAAAGTTTGAATTATATCCGCGGTATAATGGAAGGATAAAATTACCCCTGTAAAAATTTGAATTATTAATATTATACCTAAAATTGAGCCCCCGTTTCACCAAATAGAGATGTTCATAGGGCTAGGAAGCTTCGCAAGGCTCTCAATAATTTCTGTCTTTCGCAATATAACTTATAAGGGCTAATACTAAGAGTAACTTGATAACGACTTAGACAACATTATATCATTTCTTGAAATCCGTACAATTTTAATCAAGATTATTAAACCAATGGTTGCCTCTAACACGGCAACACATAACAGTAACACAATTAGCTGTACTCTAGCTGTTATATTAAGAAAATATATTATTGAGACAAGCATAATAAGGGTTATTCCCTCTAAAATTATTAAAGAAGAAATGCATCGAGAGGAGTTAACAATAAGTGAAGTAGAGCACATAAATAATAAGGACAAAAGTATTACTGCCAGACTAAGTTTCATCAGTAAGCCTAAATAAAACCTATAATAAAATTATATTAACATTTGGATCCTTACCCTAAGTATCAAGGCCCCTAAAATAACTGGCAAAAATGATTTTCAACACAGTATTATTAATAGGTCATAACGTAAGCGAGGAAACACCCCTCGGCATACTAAAAAAATCATTGCCACAATCAAAGTATATATCACTATCTGAATAGTGTATTTAACTCAAATCATAAGAATCACTGTAACTAGGGACATAAATAAAATCGAAGAATACTCGGAGAGAAACAGAATTGAAAATAAAGCACCGTGGTACTCAGTATTAAATCCCGAAACCAGCTCAGACTCCCCTTCGGCAAAATCAAAAGGGGCACGGTTAGTTTCAGCCACAGCTGTAGTAAACCAAATTGCTAAGCAAATAGGTATAATTAGGGCTAGAGAGGAGCCAGTCATTAGATTCGTCAGTCTATACCTTAGTCTCGTTACTATGGGGATTAAGACAATAAACACCAAGCAGACCTCATATGACAAGACCTGGGCCCCAGCCCGATACGAACCCAAAAGAGAGTATACAGAGTTTGAAGATCAGCCCGCCCCTAATACTATATAAACGTTTAAAGATCTGATACACAAAAATAAAACCCCCCTATAAAAGAACCCTATAACGTGATAGTTCCTTGGTATCAAGATTCAAACGGAGAACATAACTGAGAATCCAAAGATAGCTCTTCCTACGTAAAATAATTTATTACTCTTAGTTAAAGAAAATAACTCTTTGGAGAAGAGCTTGATTGCATCAGCAATAGGTTGAAGGATTCCAACTAAAGACACTATATTAGGACCTTTCCGGTTCTGAATATACCTTAGAATTTTTCGTTCAAGGAGGGTATAAAATGCCACTGCAACTAACACACATAGACACATAAGTAACGAGGCTAATGTAATAGTAATACTCATAATCTAAGAATTATAAAAAAGACTAATCTCCTTTGGAAACCAAAGGTAAAGCGAGGTCATAAAAATGTACGCATTACTCAGTTATAAATGCAACCAACTTGATTAATAAAATTATAAGGCTCCAATCATCCCGTATCAAGAGCCGAGATTGCTTTAGAGACGGGTGTGACAAAGTAGGTTAAATTCTTTGATATCGGACTTAAAAAAAGTATTGAAGACAAAAGCCATTTAAATCTATATGGGTAATGTACATTAATTAACCCCACTCCCACACCCACTGGAAGAAGTATTATTAGCCATACTCCCATGGGGTATCTTAGGTTTGTACAATGGAGATACCCTAAATCACTAACCGAGTAAAAATACCCAAATATAATTCTCATTAGTCTTAAGACAGCCATCGGAAGGTAGTTTGATAGGGGTATACTACAAGTTACAGAAGGGGGGGCAGTCTCTGATTTAATCAAAATACTTATTAATCGAATCATGTATCCAGAGCTTAACACAGCCGAAATAGATAGAAAGATCACTCTGATAACATTAATTCTTCTAGTTATTGCAGCTTCTATAAGCGTATGTTTAGAGTGGTAGCCCGTCACAAAAGGCGCGCCTATTAAGCATAATGAGGGCAAAATAAAATAAAAAGCCAGAGAAGGGCACAATTTTAAGATGCCCCCTAAAAGGCGAAGATCTTGAGTGCCATATGATACCATTAGAATATATCCAGCTGCAATAAATAACAGTGCCTTAAATATAGCATGTGAGTATAAGTGGTACAAGGTTAACTCAGGAGCCCCTAACCCCAGACTTACCACTATTACTCCGAGCTGGCTAAGAGTAGATAAAGCAATCAACTTTTTAATATCATTTTCCACCATGGCGGCTGCTCCCCCAAGAAGGCAAGTAACTCTACCAGCAAATATCAAAACAGAGGAAAAACTCTGAAAATTAAAGGGCGGAACCATAAGGTACCGTAAAATCAAGTACACCCCGGCAGTTACTAGCGTTGAAGAATGGACAAGAGCCCTTACCGGGGTGGGTGCAGCTATAGCCGCAGGAAGTCATGACCTAAATGGGTATTGGGCACTCTTAGTAAGCCCTGCTACAATGAGTAGTAAGAATAACCCCCTCAAAACTAAGTCGTCTAATGGATAGTAGATCAATGAATAACCCATCGGAATAATACTAATAATAGAGATCATAATAAGCACATCACCCAATCGATTAATTATTAGGGTCAGAAATCCCGACTCTAACCTAGATTTATTCCTATAGTAAATAATTAATAAAAATGAGGTAACCCCCAACCCATCTCAGCCTATTAAAAGAGAAAGAAATGATTGAGAGTAAATTAACATTAATATTGATAATACAAACAAAAATAATAGCCCCGTAAAACGATAGGAGTAGTTATCATGAGATATATAGCTGGAGCTAAATATAAATACCCTTGAAGCCACCAGAACAACCACAGCCCTAAATCTTAGGCTAATAGAGTCAATCACTCAAGATATAGAAAAAGTAACCCTATTTAAAGAGAATAAATTTATATCTAAAATCACTACAGGATGACTAATAGCAAAAACCAGACCCCAAACGAAACCTGTGAATATAAGTAATACATAAATAATAAAAAGAAACCGGGAAGATTGCTTATTCATAACTGACTTTAATAATACGCCCTTGGTAGTCTAACGCTTCTCTTACGCCTAAAAAGACAATTAATAAAGCTAAGGCTACGTATAGTCCCCACACCCTTATTTCGAGAAAAAGGGACACACCTAAGGCGTGACCTAATGAGTTTTTCATATTCAAGTCAACCAACACTGATCATGGGGCTATAATTATGAGACCTAAATAAATATAGACAGACCTCGCTCAACTGCCTTTCATAAGTTGATTTGTTGATAAAAAAATTATAAATATAAATAAAACCAAAATCCCACCGATGTACACAAGAAATAATAAATAAGCCGTCCAGCTTCTTAATATTGTAGCAACTATCACGCAAAATAGAATCCCTATAATGAGCAGTGCCATAGCAAGCTGCAATGGAGCTAGCCTTAAACAAAATAACAAAGTTACCACGCTAATAAGGTATAAAATGGTGTGCGCTAGCAAAGGTACTATCTAACCTATCAATGGTTTTAATAAGATCCTAAGTCTTATGCATAATTCTGCCAAGCTAGCTGAGATCGTTAACTTAGTTTTCAGTTTAAGAAAATAGCCATGGTTTTCCTTTCGTACTGTATGACTTGCAATGATGGATAGAATCTGACCTGGCTCACGCCGGTCTGAACTCAGATCATGTAGGTATCGGGTGTTCGAACAGAACATAACCTTGTTACTTCTGGTAACCAGGGTACCTAGTCCAACATCGAGGTCACAATCTCTCAAAAGAATTATGCTGTTATCCCTAAGGTAGTTTATCCTTACTGATTACTGAAATAGTCGTGTATAACCTGCCATATACCTTGTTTAATTAATGAAGATTTGCCGCCCCAGCAAAAACTTAGACCACAAGGGTAAACAACATTTTAGACGTTTCTAGTATTTTGTCACTTTGTTATCTCGTTAAAACTCTTAGGGTCTTCTCGTCCTATATATACAATTATAGGCATTTTCACCTATTAAGTAATTTCGAAAAATTAAACCTGATAGAGCTTTCCCCCATAAACCCCTTTCATTCCAGACTCCAATTAAAAGCCAAATGATTATGCTACCTTAGCACAGTCAGGGTACTGCGGCTATTAAATCTAAAGATCATTGAGCAGGGGTAACCCCTCATATACTTTTAATTAAACGAGGGGCTATGTTTTTGATAAACAGTTGAAGGAAGAGTTTGCCGAATTCATTAAGTTTAATTTTCCCAAGGCTATATCTACTAATAATAACATTATTGACCTCCTGAAGTGACTAAGGGAGGTAGCTAAGAGCTCTTCTTGAAACACCTTTACTTAGATAAAATAATTAGTGAACTTCTGGCCTAACTCACATTAGGCTAAAGTTAAAGTTAAACTTTCAAAAACGTTTTACAGGCTAATCTCTATAAAACTGTCCTTAAAACAATACTTACTAGTACTAAATACTTTTACTTAACATCAAGATACCAGTGGAGTTGTTAAGCCTTTCACCCCTAACTGAACCTAAAAAAGCTATATTGCAACAAAGCTTGCAAAATAAGTGTTTGTGGGTCACTTACAGAATCAACTATTCTTGGTTTGACCTAAGAGAAATATACGTTCAGTTAGCTCATCCCCCTTCGTGAGAAAGAATATCACCTATTAATTATTGTTACTCCATTATGCAAAAGGTAACCTATCTTCCCTCAATCACTACTATCACTCTCGTATAATTGTTAATTTTAATATACTATTAATAACAACAATAGATAAGTTAAGCCGACATGAAATCTACGACCCTCATCATTGTAAGTGATGCGTACTTATTATACTACTCAACTTTTAATACTGATGATCCCTATGCTGGGGATGATAGACCTTTAAAAGTGACCTTGCAGGTCATCCTATAACTTCCAAAGTTACGATTTTCAGAAACCGCTTTTAAGGCTCTCACTCACCTGAGCAATTAGATCTGACTGACAGAGCCTGGTCAGCTAAAGAGGGATTGCTCTAACCAGGGCCAGTCGTTTATTCTACTTGATTTATAATTAAATATTTATAGCGCACATAAACAATAATCTAGTTTGGGTAAGCTTACACTCCAAAGCTTATGAATCCCCACAAGATATAGCCTCACATGATATGACATGCCATATTTTAGTTATAAGGTCTTATAATGATAAGAACATGTCAAAAATAGACACGGAGATTTACATCCATCCCTTATATATATAATAACAACAGACAGTTAAATAGAGCATTAAGTGTAATACTAATGAAGTGACGTAATTTCGCGAAAAAAAATGAAAAGTTAACAGGGGTTTACCCACTTTTTAAACGCAAATTAAACCTTCTAATAATAAAGTATGTTAACTAATATAATAGCATTAACCTACGAGAACAACCACAGCCTTAAATCACTCTCAGATGAAAATGTAGATGACTAACAGCTCACCGTAGCCGAGGGCTCAGTATTAGAGTGAAAGCTATGAGGCAAGTTCCTTTCCCATTCTCGGAAGAAAGCCGGAGCAGTACTAAATATATACCCCCGCTGGCATATTAAACCTTCTCATACAATATACACAAATATTATAACACCAATAACTGATATTAAGGACCCTGCAGATGAAAACTGATTTCACATAACATAGGAATCAGGGTAGTCCACATACCGACGTGGTATCCCAGCCAATCCAAGAAAGTGTTGTGGAAAAAATGTTATATTAACCGAAATAAATATTACATAAAAGTGAGCTTTGCATAATACTTCATTTAACTGAAGTCCCGTAATGACTGGGAACCAATAGATAAATCCTGCAAAAATAGCAAACACTGCACCCATTGATAATACATAGTGAAAATGAGCAACAACGTAATAAGTATCGTGGAGTATAATGTCTAAAGAAGAATTAGAAAGAACAATTCCTGTTAAACCCCCCAGAGTAAATAAGAAAATAAACCCCAAGACTCAATATATAAATGCCTCTAATGGGGATTTTCTCCCAAATAATGTTATCAGTCAGCTAAACACCTTAATCCCAGTCGGAACTGCAATAACTATTGTTGCAGCTGTAAAGTAAGCCCGAGTATCTACATCTATTCCCACTGTAAATATATGATGAGCCCAAACAATGAACCCTAATACCCCAATAGAAATCATCGCATAAACTATACCTAAAGACCCAAATGGTTTTTTAGATGAGTGTCCTGATAACAAATGAGAGATAATCCCAAAACCAGGTAAAATCAGAATATAAACCTCGGGGTGTCCAAAAAACCAAAATAAATGTTGATAAAGAATTGGGTCCCCACCTCCTGACGGGTCAAAAAATGTAGTATTAAAATTCCGATCTGTCAGCAGCATGGTAATTGCCCCTGCTAAAACAGGGAGAGATAATAGAAGCAAGATCACAGTAATAAGAATAGATCACACAAACAAGTTAACTCGCTCCATAATTAAACCTGAAGAGCGTATATTATATACCGTAGTAATAAAATTAACTGCACCCAAAATTGAAGATATACCAGCTAAGTGTAAGGAGAAGATAGCTAGATCCACTGACGCACCTCTATGACCAATAGTGGCCCTCAAAGGAGGATAAACTGTTCAACCAGTGCCTGCACCGCCTTCTACCAGCCTTCTTACAATAAGAAGAACAAAAGAGGGTGGTAACAACCAGAAACTTATATTATTTATTCGAGGAAACCTTATATCTGGTGCCCCGATTATGAGTGGAACTATTCAATTCCCAAAGCCCCCAATCATAATGGGTATGACTATAAAAAAAATTATTACAAAGGCGTGAGCTGTCACAATTACATTATAAAATTGTTCATCTATCAATACACCAGTAACCCCTAATTCCAAACGGATTAAAAGAGACAGGCCCGTTCCTACCATTCCGCATCAGACTCCAAACAACAGATACAAGGTGCCAATATCCTTATGATTAGTAGAAAAAAATCATCGCAA